TCGGGAGCTAATGAAACTATTTTAGTAAAATTGAACTGTCTCAATTCTCGGGCAATCGCACCAAAAACTCGAGTTCCTTTTGGATTTCCTTCTTGATCAATCACAACTGCAGCATTGTCATCATATCGTATTATCATACCGTTGTCACGTTTAAGCTCTTTACAAGTACGGACAATTACAGCTCTGACCACTTCTGATCTTTCTAGAGGCATGTTTGGGACTGCGTCTTTGATCACAGCAACAATAACGTCACCAATATGAGCATATCGACGATTGCTAGCTCCTATGATTCGAATACACATCAATTCTCGAGCCCCGCTGTTATCTGCTACATTCAAATGGGTTTGAGGTTGAATCATATCATTTTTTTTATCTGTTTTTTACAATACAAAGGTCGAAGAAAAAAAGAAATATTGTTTGTCCAAAAAAAGAAACCTGCACCCGCTATTTTTTTTTACCCAAGGCCTATTTCTTTTTTATCCCGAAATGATGAATTGAGCTCGTATAGGCATTTTGGACGCTGCTATTGAAATAGCCCTTCTAGCTATATTTTCTGTTACTCCACCCATTTCATAAAGGATTCGACCTGGTTTAACAACAGCTACCCAATATTCGGGAGAGCCTTTACCTGAACCCATACGTGTTTCTGCGGGTCTTACTGTAACTGGTTTATCTGGAAATATGCGGACCCATATTTTTCCACCACGACGTGCATTTCGTGTCATTGCTCGTCGACCTGCTTCTATTTGTCTAGATGTGATCCAAGCGGGTTCAAGTGCCTGAAGAGCGTATTTACCAAAACAAATATGATTACCTCGATAAGATATTCCCTTCATTCTTCCTCTATGTTGTTTACGGAATCTGGTTCTTTTGGGGTTATAGTTGATGGTTTGTTTTGAATTCCATCTCTACTACAGAACCGGACGTGAGAGTTTCTTCTCATCCAGCTCCTCGCGAATAAAATGAATTCAAATTAAAGATTTTGAATTCAGATATAATATAATTTGAATTAAGATATACATGTATTTAATAAATAATATACTGAATCATGGATTTCATTTAATCCATGATCAAATCTATTATTAATTTGTATATCTTGTTTGTATAGATAACTAAATATATTAAATAACTATTTTTTTCTTATATTTATATATATGGTTTTTAGAATGTTAAAACGAATCTTTCTTTTGTTTTACTCTTTATCGTATTGGATTGACCCAAATTTAGCAATCCAAGAAAATCAATAAAATAAAGTTTTCGCGGGCGAATATTTACTCTTTCAATTTATATTTCAGTTCTATCATTAGTTCATAACTTTTCCGAATAGATAAATTGGTCTCTGGTCGGTTCCGCCATCCCGATCAATGAATCATTCGAATTCATTTTCACTAGAATCTTTTGAATTCACAGGTTCCATCGTTCCCATCGCTTCTTACTTTATGGTTAGGTCTCAATTCTACAATGGAGCTATTAGTTCTTGAGTCAATATTCTTAGTCTTTATTGGCTCGAAGCTCTTTATTTTTTGTTCGATGAGTAGATCCATTTAATGATGAATCCGTATTGATGCTTTATTACACAGCTTTTTTCTGAGATGACTCATAGACCTTACATATTGGAATTATATATCATCAATATTCTTTTTCTTTCTTTCTCTCATCCTTCCATTTATCCATACCCCTTTTTTTATTTCGATTGACAACTTAGAAGCAGATTTTTTTAATAAAAAAGATTTCAGTTGCTACAACAATATGAACAATATATCATATCTTGACTGGTTCTTTGGATCCAGATAATACGAAGTGATGAGTTGGTTATTACTTCTATAGTTATTTGTTTATACTATGGGGCTGGTTTTTTATACTAACCCTCAAAAAACCAACGAGTCACACACTAAGCATAGCAATTTTATCAAAAGATTAATTGAATTTTTATTCAACCCTATAGAATTATAATTTTTCATTTTTTTTTATTGAACAGAAAAGAAAAAGAAGAAACGAATTTATCATTTTTTGTTCCATCGCTGGATAGAATGGAAAGGCAAATAAAGGTTTATTATTCCCCGTCTATAAATATCCAAATTTTGATGCCTAATACCCCATAGATCGTTCGAACTGTATAGGAACAATAATCAATTTTAGCTCGAATGGTTTGTAGTGGAACCCTACCCTCTCTGATCCATTCAACACGCGCAATTTCTTTTCCGTCAATACGTCCTGCAATTTGCACTTGAATTCCTTTTGTATCTGCTTGTTCAGTTAATTCTATAGCCTTTTTCATTGCTTTGCGAAAAGAAACTCGATTTTTTAATTGACCGGCTATAAATTCTGCAAGAATATTAGGGTTTCCATAAGGCTTTTCAATTCGTGTGATAGCAATGTTAAGTTTTCTATTTACAAAATTAAATTCTTTTTGTAAATTCATCTGTAATTCTTCGATTCCTCGGGGTCGGCTTTCGATTAATATTTTTGGAAATCCCATATAGATTATGATTTGGATTAG